CATTAAAGCTGGCCGTTTTTCGCAACCAGGGAAAGATCTCAATTCCGGTCCCTGGCCACCCTAATCCTATGTTGGGACTCAATTTCGAAAAAGAAGAGGAGTTTCTCTTACTCGCGTTGGACAACTTTTTTAAGAACCTATTCAGAGAACAGTCTGTCTACTCGGCTTATTCCTTGGCCTATACTAGAGCGGATGAGGCTTCTGCCCTTAAAACGTATATAAAAATCCTCTGCTGCCGAGTGAAGTGCCTTCTTTTCTTCGATTTCTCTGAATCCATGCAGAGAATCCCCGTTAACCGCCTGTTAACGAAGCTTAAGCCTCTTCTCCATCCATATATCTATAACCTAACTCAATCCTATCTGGAATTGCCGGTCATAAACAAAAAGACTGGCTGAGATATAAGATGGACGATCATGAAAGGAGAGAAGGGATTAGAGGGATTCCCGGTAGCATCGGAAGCCGCAAATGTCTTGTTCAACTTTTATTTGGACGAGTTGGACAAGAGCGTTCAAAAGGCATTTCCCGAATTGGAGTATGTACGGTATAAGTCTGAGGTTATAATCCCAATTTACAGGGAAGCAGATATCTGTAATTCCGAATTCTATTTAGAAAAATTGACGAATTTCTACGCAGAGTGGAATCTTGCGGGCAGCGCGAGAACAATCTGCGTAGGGGGGAAAGCGGTTGAGTTCGTTGGTGGGTGGCTTTTCGTCAATCTACTTGGATTTGTCAATGTAATAGAGTCCGAGCCTTAATCGCATAGCGAGGGCAATTCCATCTTCCCTTACATTGTCCTCGATTGTAGGAATAGAACGCCAGGTTCAAAGAAGGGGAAGTCTTTGGAGCTGGATTGAATCTTTTCTGTCTCCTAGAACTGTAGCACTAAAGACAGTCTCTGCCTTATCTAAAGTGGGAAGAGTAGGCTACATCTTCTGTTCTGGAAAGTCTTCCTCAAGCAAGGCAGACCAGACCCGCCTGCGAGGATACCTGCAGCCGTATCAACAGGAGTTGATATTTACACATCGGTAGTAGCTAGCCTATAAATGCTAATATCCACATAGATTGAACTAGACTCATAGCAGAAATAGACTATCTGACCTAGCTCCTCTCTCTCTTTTACACCAAAGCCATAGGGTGAGACGAAACTCGCCTGAACGGCTATATACACTTAGCCCTAGTTCTCAGTCCCCTTGGCCGAGAAGCAGAGGATACAAGCCTAGCAGCAGTAGCGCCTCACTCTCCTCTAACTCATCACTCTGGAACTCTAGTTTCCCTTGAACTAGCAGCAGTCAATTCACTCTTACTGACGGATTTCTAAGGGTTAGCTATTTAGCTTCTTTCTAACAGAGTCCCTTAGCACTAGATGCCCTGACTGAACTAGACTTAGGGGATGAATTCCTCGGCTTAGCCATCTCTTTAAACAGAGGACGGGCAACCAGAGAAAAGAAGGAATAGCATTAGTTCACCCACCAGGGATCAATTCATGCAAGGGAAAGAAAGAGTTAGACAGAAGTGAAAGAGGATAAAGAAGTCCCAGAAGGGGGTCGCCCTCAACGGGCTCACTTCTCTCACTAACAAGGAAGAACAGAATCAGACAAATCGCACTCCTCTACTTCTCACATAGGAACTTTTCCGTTGATGACCTGATTTATGCTGTCAAATCAATCCTACTTAACAAGAAGAAGGCTAACCACCTATTCTGTAAGAACAACTTGCTCCTTCTATTCCCAAAGTCAGTGCCACAGGTTCTTCTCAAGCATCAACATCAAAGAGCTCCAATGCCCTTACTTGAATCTGGAGGTCGATGTCCATTCAAAAGGGGAATTGATAGAGTCAGATGAATGCGCAGGGGATTCTTACTAAGACTAGCACCGGATTTTCCACATGCAGTTGCAGAATTAGCACTCTCGGATTCATTCTTCCTAACAGCAGGGGATTGATTTGCCCACTACTAGAACGAGGACAGGCCTAGCTACTTTGCAAGCATTCCAGGCTAGGCACCTAACAGCGGTTATTCCTCCAACTCCAAGAGGTTCTTCTGGGCTAGGCTAAACCTTCAAGCCTTCCACTAGCAGATGAATACTAAATCTATCCCCGAAAGGAAAAGCGACTCTTCAATAGTATATGCCGAAAATCCTATGTTTGGAGTGACCATGAATACACTGCTTGAGACCCTTCTTTCGTGAGACAGTTGTGATTCAGCTTTGACTAATAGACAGATGGGATACTGAAGAAGACTGACTCTCTTAACTGGCCCAAGGGTTAAGGCTAGACGCACCTCTTCTCACGCATACGCAACGCCCCTTACGACTGCTCTGCATCTAGGGTTCTGGCTTTCATCGGCGTAACGACTGCTCTTTTCCACTTATACGGGACAAGGTTATGACTATAAGGAATAGTATACGAAAACTCTCTTTGCCACTGCTGCTATCTTTGTCCCCGTCGCTGCTACTCTTACCTCCCCTTTCCTTTGTTTGGTACTGTCTATGTTGTGCTAACAACCGGCTCTAGAGCTTGTTATCTTCCTGTCCCGATGCTGACTCTGATGAGGTCCTCCGACAGTCTATCAGCTTCTTAGTCGACAGGCTCTGGTCCCGGATCAACTAAGTCATCAACTTGAACTGCGCCTAGATATGCGTACAAAGGAATGCTGGAAAGGAATAGAACAACTATTATGGTGGGACAGGCTTCCCCTATCCCTATCCACGCTGGTCCACACTTCGACTGGATTATGCTATATCAGAACAGGGAACAATGCTGGAAGGTGCATTTCTGGTCAGGATGTGATGTGTGCCGAGTCCTTGGAAGTGACGTGGTTCATCAACCATTACATTACTTTACATTACTTTTGAATCATTTGTTGTACATTTTTAGCCATTTTTCAATAAAGATTCTATGGAATAGCCTGGAGTTGTTTGTTCCACCCTTGTTGCTAAGCCAGGACATTGATTGGAACACCTAGCGTGGGAATCTCCTTCCTCAACAGGACAGTCCAATGATTGTTCCTTCCTTCCTTTACATCTTATCAGCACAGAATACGTCTTTTCAGTTGAACCCTTAACACGAAACACGAAGCGAACGAGTGCATGTTGTAAGTCTCCGGTCGAACGCTTGTGAATGTTGTAAGCCTAGTTTGGAGTAGTTTGTTCACTCGCTAAGCCTGGACTTGGGATTGAGGTGGTTTTCCTTTTGTGATCCTCGTTTTGCTTTTCATCTTATGTCTGTTAGTAAACTTACAAAGTCCTTCAATTGCTCCGTCACATTTCTTCCTCATGGTTGTGTGTTTCAGGATCTCAAGACGGGGAGGAAGATTGGTGGCGGTGTTGAACGTGGTGGCCTATATTACCTTACCGATGATGCTCATCCTCAGTCTGTTGCCCTATTACGGGCCATTGTCCTTCCTCTTTGGCAGTCCGAAAAAAGTAAGCCAGAGTTTCAACTCGGAAGCATTTAGCCTTTCCAATAACAGATAGCCCGGTAAATCAGACAATCTGGGGACAGGTTCGTAGCAGGAAAACCTTCCTCGCACAGGCGCTTTCGACCTTAGACTTCTATAATAATAGTGAAGTACTGGAACAGCTTCCACTTCAAGACTAACTTAGCGCTTTAAAAGCTTGGAAGACTTGCCCCGGAAAGTAAGTAGCTACTTCGTCTTCGCCCTCCTGCCTTTCCTTCTAGGTCTATAACCGTACGATTCATACTTTTGTCGATCCTCTCTTTCCTGCCTGAAAGCAGTTCACTGCTATTGGGTTGGGTGAAATGGGACCTACAACGCTGCGCTGAGCGACTTCACACTCTCGCTTTGTTAAGCTAAGCACCGAGATCGTGTGGTCACGAGCTTGAATGAGCGCTCATCCATCTATTACGGTATTTCAATCTGACCTTCTATTTCAAGATGCAGCTGATGCTTCTAGTTTGAGCAAGCTGTTTGAGCGGGTTGCTGCTTCGGCGTCTGAGTAGCTTCCTTGCTTTTATGATTCGTCGATACGAAGAAGTCTGAAAGTCCTTCCTGTCTTGCTCGATTTGAGATAGGGAATATCTTCCTTAAGGTCTTGCTTCCGTTCGTTGATACGAATCAGATGAATCTCCTTCTTCAGCTTCAGTCTGGTCTGGTCCTTTGAGGGGAATACGAAAGAACCCTCGGCCCATAACATAAACTGGGGCATTCGTTCTTTCTAATCCCAACGAACGGGAATAGAAGTTTGAAAGGAACCCTTTGAAAGGGCGAGGGAATACGCAAAGAGAATGATCTTGTCAGGAATATCTTCCTTAAGGTCTTGCTTCTGGGCTTCTTTCCTCGTCAGGAAGGCTTGACGAATACCCAGCAGGTCCTTTTCAAGTCTAGGTGTAACTGCAGCTTCACCGTCTGAGTAGCTTTCTGGCTTTTCTTACTCGTCAAACAGGCTTGACGAACACCAGCTTTCTGGCTTTTCTTACTCGTCAAACAGGCTTGACGAACACCAGCTTTCTGGTTCTCGTTCCGGGACAAGAACAAGAGTTCGAATAGTTCCGACTTTGGAATTGTACTGAGTGACTGAGTAGTGCTTTTGGGAGTCCTTGAGGACGAGGGTTATATTCCTGTACTTGAGTCCAAAGGTTCCAGGAATGGAAGTGCTTTTCCTATAAGTGCTTGTCCTGTAGTTGATGAGTCATAAGGTTCCGTTCTGGGAAGGGAATCTCCTTGGGAAAGGGAGGCCGAAGAGGCCAAGGCTCAAGTTACAGACCGGACTTGAAAGAAGAAAGCAACCAGAAAGGAAAGAACCACTTTAAAGGGCCGGGCATGAATTTCTTTTACTTCGAATAGTACGATCTCTAGTATCCCACCTCTATCTGTCCCTAGTTGTTCGCAGGGGAATGAGAAACTGGTAATCCAAGTCGGAAGTCCTCAACAGGCAACGGTCCTCACCTCATCACTCAATATAGATTCTACGGCCACGTTGTGAGCGAATCAAGTTAGAACGACTCTGGTACTCAAGATCGAATAAAATGCGATTTCAGTAATGCCAATAGAATTCGTTTTGGTCAATCGGCAAGTAAATTCCTTCTTGCCTGCTTTGTCTCTGCTTGAAAGCTTCCGTGTTCAAGTGAACGGTCAGGGATTGAAAAGTAAAAGTCAACAAAGTGGAATGCATCATCCGAATCGAGGCAGAAGGCGTGGGGAAAGAAAGAGGTAATTGCTTGTCGTTGGTGGTTTTCCGGCCCTCTCTCTATAGCATGGATGCACTCACTCTCTCTGAAAACGACCTGACGGACGTCAGTCCAGCCCTACCTGACAAACCAACAAGCAAGTGGTATTCTTCCAGCCTTCCCCGCCGCGGGCGAGGACGAAGGGCTCTAAATACAAAGGGGAGCGACGAATCGAATCATAGCTTTAAGGCTCGCTCATTCCCACCCGGAGAATCCGTTTCATGGCTGGCTCTATTCTTGTTCCTAGCCGTCGTCTGTTCTGCTTTCAAACAAAGTTGAGCGGACCCGATAGCACGGAAAGCAGCATTCTACTGATTTGATTCCCTTTGACGACCGCGGACAGCTCGACCGTGCGGGGCGTAGTAGCCTAATCTTAAACAATTGGACCAACCAAGACGATAGCCATCCAGCTCCACTCCTTCTCGGAACGAAGGCAAACCGGCAAAATAAAAATCCTTGACCATCTTCCGAAGTTATAAATAATCTACTGTTCAACAAAGCTTTAGGAGTGGATTGCTCTACATTCCGCCAGAGTTCCCCTGAAGTGGGGCCTTACTATATAAGCGGGAGAAAATCTGGACCCTCTTCAAAAATTAGACTGGCTTCTTCCATTCCTATTGATTTGCACTCTGCCATATTGGTTAATTAAGAGACTGCCCGTATGAATGGAAACCCTCTTACCATCGCCGGGTCGAAGAATAGAAAGGGGGGTTCCTGCATTGAGAGCGTGATTTTTTATCTTGTGGAGATGGTCCGATGTTACTCCACATTTTAATGGAATGAACAGTTTATCATAGAATCTAGCGAAGGGTTCGTTAGGAAACTTATCCAAAATCTCTCTGTCCAAATCGTCCAAAAAGAAATCCAATAAGAGTGGTTGAAGAGGGAGGAATTCCATCCTTTAAGGCCAGGTTTTTCCCTTTATAGCCCCATATAGGCGAATGTAGAAAACTCTCTAGTAGATTTAGAATGAATGTATCATATATATGTGGTTGTATTTTTTCAACAAGACGCTTTCTACAAAGTGTATCTTTGTTGGAAGATAAATCAATAACAAAGAGGTACCTCAGATTGGACCACTGACTTACTTCATAATAAAAGTCGATAGCAGCATTCTCATCTAAGATGCAGGGGAATGACTGCTCAAGGTAAGAGTACGCAGACGGATAAATACAACAAAACCATACCGTACCGGGCCAGTAGACCTTCTTTCTCTTAAAGGGTGCCCCCCGCCCTCAGCAGATATATAAATTCCAGCTGCCTAAGTTTATATAGCAACTTGCCTTAGAAGAAGGATGGATGGCATCACCTTCACTACATGAAATTGGCGCGTTGACTAAAGCCAAATTAGAGTTATGGAACCCAAATGGAGCATACCGGTTCGACCCCGTCCGCACCAATCCTTTCTTTATAAAACAGCGCGTTTGGAGGGGACCACCCGTCCGGTAAAGAGTAGCTTTAAGGCCTGTAAGGTTGTATTCGTCTGGATCTGCTGTTGGATTTACCCATACGCCCCCTTTTGTTCCTGAATTTACCCTTCATTCCAGCACCCGACGCAGCACAAGTAGATAGTATATAGAGGCATAAGGAGCAGCTCCATCTGGACCAGCACAATCTGAACACCAAATGAAGTACTATAGCTAGTCTTTCTTTCCCCAGACCCAGTAGCATAAGCCAAGAAAGTAGTCTAAGCAGCAGCATATCCTACAGCACCAGAAAAAGTAGCTTAAGTAAAAGACCCATACCCTTTGCCCTCTTTAGTATAGTATACCAGACCAGCGTAGTGCTGAATAGGGTGGAACGTCGGTCTTGTAGAGATCGAAGGTACCATACGAGATGGAGCGCGACATCGCACCACTTACGGTTGACAACTGGAAAGGTCTACGACTTCTACGAACATCGAGAGTATAAGACACCTTGTACCTGAAAGAGCCCCATATTTCGAACCTTTTTTTTAGAAAGCCACTTATGAAGCCGCCTTATATAGTATACTTACTCTAGAGGGATTCGAAGAGACTAAAAAGTAGAGGGATTCAGGCAGTACGCTGTACTATACTTGAACGTCGACTTGATCCATTCTATGGTCTTTAGGCGCTCGCGCCATGGTTTTCTTCAGCTCCATTCACTAGTACCTGCTAAAGTCAGGGATTCGGACAGCGATCGCTATTGAACGAGTACACCCTTCGTTCGTAGGCCATCGCTCGCTCCAGAGCTAAAAGCTCGATTGATTCAGGCGCTCGTCCTTGCTCGATTCTGGTGATTGAGTATCGGCCTTCTATTCTAGCTCGAGGGATTAGTCCTTAATGCTCGCTGTCGAGGCGAATTCATTTATTGAGTACGTTCCTAGCCTTACTTGGCTTTCAAGCGCTTGAACCCTTTTTCTTACTAACCTAAAGTGAAGGGCGAAGTCTGATTTGGCTAAAGCTCGATAGAGTAAAGATACGGTATAGAGCTCAAGTTCGGAAGACAAGCTTGCTATTTATCCTCAAGATAGTACAGTTGAGGGAGCTGCATATCCAGAATAGGAATATATTGAAGCCGGGCCTTTTCCGACCTTTTTTTGATCCTTCGCGCCATGCCCTCTATCTCTTTTTTAATGAAAAATACGGGCTGGCTTTCTGTTCAAATTTGACATAGGTCCGTAGGGCAGAATTCGACTTTACGCCAAAAACACGGGGTTTCTTAAAAAGGTGCGTTTTCTTTCTCCTGTTTATTAGTGAAAATGGGTTTCATGCAAAATCCCCGGGAAAACAGAACTGTGCGACTTTCGCGGACCTGTTTATGAGGGAAAAAGGAAGTTCAATTCAAATTCCCGGGAAAATGAAACTTTGATCGTTCAGATCTGAATCTGACCCTCGTATAGCTAAGTCATCTAAAAGGACTGCTACCAAGTCCAGTACTTCCTGCTATAGCTAAGCCAGTGGCTTTCCCGAATGATGTGAATGAGCTAAGCAGTGCGTTCAATAGCGTGCCGCCTCCCACTAAGGCTAAGTAGTACTCCATCCGCACCCAGACTATTACTAATACAAAATATATACTACTGGACAACACGGATGAACTCTTTCCTCCGTATAGGCTGTTACTCTAACCAGAAAGTACAAATAGGGTAATGAGTTTACGAATTCTAATGTTCCTAGTGGTGTTTCGGTATATGTTCCAACATATTGGTTACCCCAAGTTTATTCCCAGGTACATGATTGCCCCAAGGCATATGACTGCCTCCAGGAAAAGAGAAACCACCAGAAGCAGTGCCGCTTCCAGGAAGAGGGACACCGCTAGAGACATTATTACCCCCAAGGGGTTGTGAACTTCTGAAGACTTGGCCTCCTTGGACTGGAGGTGTAGAGCTTACCCCTATTGACATATTCTACCCGAAAGGGAAGCCAGCATTAGGCCGAGCTACCTACAGAGATACCAGAGGTTGACTGAAAATTACCCCCGACGTTAAGATTCGGGGCCCACCAAAGACAAAGGCAGAGGTGGGTGGTTGTGACGACGCAACGGGCTGGTTCATGCTGGATTAACTTGTGGGTGGAAAGGATAGCATCGATGGCATTCCCAAAAGGATGAAAGTAGATGTTCCAGGTGATGAGGTCGGAGTACCTGCCCCACTAATAGATGCTGAGGATGGATTGACTGAAATCCCTTCTCAGGTACCAGGAGACGGCGATGCAGGTTGTTCCATAGATGATGACATGCTAGCACCTGACATCCTATGACTGAACAAAGAAAAAGGAGCACCAATAGTGGCGTTCACGGGCAGAAGACAGGGGCTAAAAGGATCAGTTAATGGAGGGTTTCTTGAATAGGACTTTACTTTCGTCCACCACTTCAACCTCTACTTGGTCACTGTGGATCGAATGACTTTCAGGATAAAGAGATTATGTATCCTCTGTTGTGGACACGACTTGCCTTCTAATGGATGGCGGTTCTTCCTCCACAGGAGAAAGACCACATATACATTTAGACTGGTGGACCGGTAAATTGGCCACGATACGATGACTAAATAGATTTTCTTACAATAAACTCCAAAAAACTCCTATGGCCAACTAAGAGTCAAACAAAAAAAAAGCACACCTCTATCAAAAAATACAAGCCGCAGCAAGCAAACTTCCTCCCCGACCAGGTGAGAGGTTATGAAATCCAAACCCTTGGATCCAGTACAGTAGAAAAGCAATAGAAAGGAAGGAGAGAGCTCAGGAGAGTAGGGAGAGTAGTCAAGCCAAGCGTAAACAGGGGGCGTCTTATCTAGTTCCATTGACAGGAGTTCCACCAAGAAAGAAAGGAAGGAAGCATCGATCCAAAAAGGAGGAAAGGATCCTTCGGAATTGCGTGTCCCCTTGAAACCACGAAAGAATAGGTAGGGCAATACATACCAAGAAGAAGGGGAAGGGAATTCTGTAAGTGAAGGAAGCCGAATTGAACAGAAGATAGAGCCGGCACTTGAACCAGTACGGGAGCTAGAGGAGAGAGAGTTTGAGCCTGCGACTTCAAACGATTTCTCTTTTTTTTATGGTGTCTAACCGCAGTAAGCAAGTAGAGCCGTGAAGGCAGCAGTTACAGACGAGGTGTTGTAAAAAAAACAAAGAGAATTCTTTTAACGGCTAGGGGCTGAGTCTCTTTTCCGTTCCAGTCCTTACCGTCTTGGCGATTGAACTTTCCATCTCGACTCACGACTACTTGAAAGTCAAGCTAACAAAAGAAAGTCTTTCTCACTATTCCGAACAGGTAGCCAGGTACGGGTAGGCGAGTTTAGGGTAGGCGGTTCAGGTCATGGACTCGTGGTAGGCTAGTTTAGTGGATAAAAGAATCTTCCCTTGCTTCTGGTTGCTTTGATCAGAGTCAAATCCTTCTATTAGCTCGCACTCTTTCATTACTAAGCAAGTCAAGCGGCTTTGGAGATACAGACATTCTATCTTTGTCTTTCGTTCCATCGGTTTCTCGTGGATGTAGATCAGATAGTTTTTCTTTATGTTCTTGGGCGGTTTAGGCTGAAGGGCTAGTGTAGCAGATAATCTTTCTATCTTTCGGGCTGAAAAGTCTAGCACAAGTATTACGCGTTCTGCAGCTCAAGATTTAATACAGACATGGCTCCGGATAGGTTTGAGCTCCAAAGAATGCAGAAAAGAGGCAAGGACCGGGCCTATGCTCAGCGATGGAGGGAGTTAGCTGCTCAAGTAAAGCCGCCAATAACGAAGAAAGAAATAGTAGGGACCTTCCTCAATACCATGAGGAAACCCTATTATTCCCATCTGATAGGTCACACCACTTCCAACTTCGCCGATTTGGTTATAGTTGGGGAACGCGTCGAAGATGGTATCAAGTCAGGACAACTAATTGATGTACAAGCCCTACAATCTTTGATAGAGCAGCAAACTAGGGCAGGGCCGAGTCACAAAAGCATCCAAAAGACCACAGATGCGCAAATGGTCGCGACCAACCCAACTAAGCAGATGGTATACGTCCCACTCGCTCCCCAGGCTATGCAGTCGCAGCCTGTTCCCCAGCAACAACACCTGATTCAGAATAGGACTGCACGAGCCAACCCAGGTCGACAGGAGCGGAAGAAGTTTTATACGCTTCCCATAGCCTTGTCAAAACTCTTACCACAGTTGTTGGAAAAGAACCTACTCACACTGGTGCCAGCAATACCAGTATCCAATCCTCCGCCAAGGAACTTCAATCCCAATGCCCGGTGTGCTTTTCATTCAGGGCAGGTAGGGCACTGGACCGATCAATGCTACGCCTTGAAGTGCGAGGTGCAGAATCTCCTCGACAAGGAACTTATTGAATTAAAATCAGTAGAAAGCAAGACGAGCATCAATGTAATCACTGAAGAGAGTCCTTATAGGTTTGATTCTTCACAGCTCATTACTCCTCCTGGGACAAAGGTACGTGTGCAGTTAATTGAAGAACCTAGTTTCCCAGAGATAGCCATGATAGCCTAATGGAAGGAGACAAGACAAGAAAAGAAGCAAAAAAAGAAGTTCTCCCACCACCACCAACTGGGTGGGATACTGATGAAGATGAGCCCCCAAAAGTAGTACGGTCTCTATCCTGAAGAGCCATTAATAGCCGATCCGATTTTCCCTACCTTTTAATGAGGTCGTCAGTGGGAAATTGTCATCAGGTGCCCCCCTTTGAAAATCGACAATCGACTTTCCTCTGAATCTCTAATGTCAGCAAAAATGTCCTGAAGAGTATCCATAGGGGAATCCACGACTGCGGAGCTCAGCTTAGCTCAGAACTGCCTAGCAACCCAGATACAAGGAGAGGGAAGCCCGGGGCACAGTCCTGCCATTCATTAAGAAGAAACCAAAGGTAAATAGTTCATGCGGAGTGGGACCGATAAACCAGACAACTTGGAAAGCCTTATTATTATTAGTAGACTGAACCGACTGACTCAAGCCAAGCTCAGTTGAAATGCCAGTCAGGAAGGCTCTCGGAAGGTTAGGAAGGACAGGGCAATAAAGCGCCTCCCTTCCGCTTTCAATCTGTCTTGTGCCACTCCAGCTTTCACTCAAGCCATTCTTTGAAAAATCCAATGAAGCAAACGAGCGGCACCAGGAGGTCAAGCAGCTACAAATAATAATAACATGTTGGTGGAGCAGGTGAAACTCCTGCGTACGGAGAATGAACGGTTAAAAACTCAGCCGTTTAAAGGGCGAAGTCGATGCAAGTATGATTCCTCCGATTCTGACCGTTCTCCATAACCGCGTGGTCGTAGATCAGAACTATAAGGAATCTGCTACTGCGTAAAGGTTGTCTTTGACAAGAGTCCGTCTTTCTCGCTTCTCTCTATCTATCCTAACCTCTTCGATAGAAGCCATATTCGAGTAGCTACTTACCTCAGGTACTATTGCTTAGGTAGTTAGGAACATCCAGAGAGGAAGAAGCAAGTGAGCGAAGGGCTCCAGCCCCCAATCCGCCCCTGTTCTGTCTCTGAATAAGAAGACAGCTTCCCCACTAGCAACTGAGATACAAAGGACATAAACAACAGCAACTCTAAAGGAGAGGGTCGGCCCTTATCCCATTCAGGAGTCCTTCCTTGAAGCCTCTGTCAAGAACTAACAGCGGAGGATAATTGGACAATTTCTCCTCGGTCGCAACATCTTATGCTGATGTCGCTAGATCCTATGCTACTAGCAACTAGGACAGGTAAAAGCATCCTTCCTTAAAGAGATACAAGTGCAGGTAAGGTATTCTGCTTAAAGTTCTAACAGAAGGAAATGCCATTCTATTAGTTAGGTGGTTACCTCAGTTGTCTCTATTGATTAGTGATTAGCCCGTATATAGAGGAAGAAGCTATATTGGAAGAAAGAAGCTACCCTCCTACTAGGATAGGAACTACTGGCTTAGGAGAGAACTCCACTGGCTCTATTTTTTGGTTCCCCTAAATCCCCCTCTCTCCCTTTCAAGCAGAGTAGGCTCGTTGCGGCAGATCCAACTCTACCCTTGCTAGTAGACTAGAGACTGGCTTGCTAGTGAGTAGAGACAGGCTTTGTGCTAGTAGATAAGCTACTTGCGATTAGATTAATAAAGGATTACCTTTCTGTCATTAAAACTCAGATACGATTGGAGTCACTTGACAGGGGCATCTCCATTTGATCCCCGGGTTGGCACTAAAGAAGGAGGGTTCCACTTAAGTTTCATTCCGTAAATAAAACACACATTATTTTCTTTAAGGGGCTCCCCAAACTCTTTCTATTGCGGGCTTGAGCATCTACTTCTTTGTCCGTAATCACTGGCTTTCAAGGTGTATACTTAGAGCAAAAGGAATGAAACCTAAGTTCACTTTTTTGTTGGATACCAGGGAAGTACTTACAGCTAGGCCTTCTTGCACTTCAAACCCTTCTTTCTTTTGCTAGAGTTTGATCCTACAATAGTCTATAGCAACCTTAATTCCCATCCTGCCAAGCTGCCAGTGCATTGTATCTAACCACACTGTGGCAAATCGATACAAGTAGCTAAACAGCTTGCTATACCATACAAAGGCATCTCCGGCCGAACGGTTAGGCAAGACTACGGCGCCTGGGTAAACATCCAGTTTACCAAACAAGACGTCGAGAGTGTCACTTAACCATTCCCCTCCTGCAGCCAAAGTGATAGCGGCTGTAGCATCCACTGGTAATGTGTGTGAAAAGGGTAAGCTTTCTATGTGGATAGGACGTATCAACACCTTTTTCATATTTTAAATTAAAAGACAAAAGAGAAGAATAATATTGTGTTGGGTCCTGAGGACCAGGATGGCCGAAGATCAAAACCTAAATGTGCTAGGGGTTCATCATCAAGGCAATAACGATGAAGGAATTTTAGCGCTGATGTAGCTAACAGCCACCTTCATAGTCGATTCATTAGGGGCGTCACTTTCTACCCAACTAGTTGAAGTATTCACCGTTTTCTTTTTCTGTTAAGCCTCACAGCTATGGGACTTCCTAAAGAAAACTGCAATCGGAGTTTATCAACCACTCACAAGACCACCGAGATCTTCGACTTAGCTCCAAAAGGTAATCCACCCGGCCCTTCCCCAACCTATACAAGACAAGGAGGGCGTAAGATAACGAAAGGGAGACAAAATCCTAACTAAATCATAAGACAAGAACCTCCGTCTATATCATAACACAAGCTACCCATTCCATCGTCGAGTCGATCCGCTTCGTTCTTATCTATGGATAAGGCAAGAGAGAACTTATGACCTCGCGGATGGAGAGGGATTCGAACCCCCGGTATTCCTATCAATACTTCGGTTTTCAAGACCGACTCTTTCAACCGCTCAGACATCCATCCCCTTCGCGCTTCGCCCGCCCTATCTATCTGCGCGCTGGCAGCCCCACCAACCCCAACTCTATGTGATTCGCTACGCTTGCTTGCGCCTATCGGCGCATTCTATTTATTGCCTGCCGGTTATCGATTTCTCTTTTCCGGTAGTACGAATCGCTACGCTTCGCTTCTTTCTATATGATAATATGCACCTTGGTTGCTGCGCTCCCTGCGGGTAATAGCAAGAGAGTGAAGAACGACCTCCAAACAAAAAGAGTGATTGAGTCCGACTCAAGCGAGTGAGTGAAAGGCGTGGCAAGAGAGCGAGTTCGACTCGCGAACGATCAGCAAGTGAAGGACCGATCCTTTTGCGCCAATACTGTTGCGAGACTGGTACTTGGCGGCTCACGAGCAACATATAGACTAAGGTTGCCCTCCCTCGCTCTTTTTTGAAGGCCCTTTCTATTCTCTTTATAGTATGGTTCTTCCATAAAAACACTGAACGCACAGCTTCGCAGAGCAGCTCTCTCCCCAGCCCACAGCATAGTGTGGAATCTGGATCGTTTCATCGAGCACCATTTCTTTTAGATAGAAAGGTGTTCTGACTCTATTGGATCAAGTCATAACCTACGCCTTCTACTAATATAGAAAGTACTATGGAGAGACTAAGCTCTATTTCAGAGATTGGACTCTCTTACTGTGATTAGCCTCTACTAGTAAGAAGCTGTTCCCGAGCCAGGTTCCTTGGATCCACGTGTTCCTAGTCGGACCTAAATGGATGAATGAAGAAGTGCGCCCGGGTAGATTGCCATTTCGAGATAATATCTCTCTCCTCCCTTCCGGTTCGGTACACTTTTTAATCTAATCTCTCTCTTGGTTTTATCTGTAGCAATCCTCTCTGTTTATCTTCAAAAATGGTGCTCATATGACACTCTTGCTACTATATGTGGATGATATCCGGAGAATCGAATGGGCAGTGATCAAAATTTTCTGGATACTTTGCTTTCTCAATTGCGCACTCGGTTTTCTATGAAGGACCTGGGATCTTTTTCCTTGGTATCTTAGTTGAGCATACTGCTCATGGGATGCTGCTCTCTCAATCCAAATATGCACTGGATCTCTTAGACAAAGCTGGGATGACTAATTGCAAGCCTTATTCCACTCCATCTTGCTCAGCAAAAGATGATGATCAGCTTCCATTTGATAATCCCACGTTGTATCGAAGCCTTGTTGGTGGCCTACAATACCTCATGCTCACCAGATACGGGTTGAGAAGGGGTCCCTCTTGTTGAAGTTAATGCGTGTATAGGATGTTTAAGCTCTATAAGAAGCTAGTGCAAACATTAGTTTCAGGGTAAGGGAATTTGATAGACTTCTACCATAGTTATAGGAAGTAAGCCCGGGCATCGAGTAATACATCGCTGAAACATTAGCTCGCTTTTTACAAGGAAGGCGGATCCTAGGTATAGCCTAACAAACCCGACACACCTACTTTCTATAGAGCGTTCCCTTCATAATCTTCTAATTCATAGGCTCCTTTTCCTAGGACTCGTCTCACTATGTAAGGACCTAGCCACATAGACAAAAATTTTCCTGCCCCCAGCTCATCTTTGTCCTGGTCATAAACCAATACCAAGTCTCCTTCAGAGAAAGTTCGAGGTATAAAAACCTTGTCATATTGTGTCTTAACACGTTTCTTATGTGCCTCGTTTATAGTAGCCGCATCTGTGCGGTGTTCATCCAGTTGTTTTAAATGAACGAGACGTTCCTCTTCAGGGGTGGTTTCAGGTAGGAGCTCTATTGCTAGTTTCAAGGAAGGTATTTCACATTCAATGGGTAAGATGGCCTTCACTCCGTGAACCAATTGGAAAGGAGTAAAGCCTGTAGCCGTTTTGACCAAGGTTCGATAGGCCCATAATGCCGGAAACAACATTAGATGCCAGTTGGTTTTCTTTTTGTTAACAGTCCTATGTTTTGAGAACCTTTTTTACCACTTCAACTTGCCCATTAGACTGAGGGTAGTATGGAGACGACTGCTCTTGTCGAAATCCAAGTTTGGCGGATAGTTCCTTCATCATGGTCTTTTCAAAATGAGAGCCATGATCCGTGATGATTTGTTTTGGCACTCCGAACCTAGCTATGACCTGATTGAATATGAACAACGCTGCTGTCTCGCCATCATTCTTGAACGTAGGCATGGCTTACTTTTGCCCGCGGGTTGGGAACCGATCAAGAGCTGAGCTATAGAGGAAAGGGGTGCTGCTTCGGACCTCATGCCCGAAAATGGAACTTGGAAAGAGCCTGTAGAAGCACAATAAATACGGAACCCGTGTTTTGGGGCTATAGGAAATCGTTGGAAAAGCATCCATTCATATTACGTACATAATAACACAAGCACTCAACCCCATGAGTAGCTGCTGCTTTACCTCTCCTCCCACAGTCCAGTCCAGTTGGTCAACCCCAGACCCAGAAGTAGCTGCTTTATGTCTACCCCAGAAAGAGCTGCTTGATTCAAACCCACCATCCGCCTAACACTCTATCACCCATTTGCTAACTGGTCCTCTTTACGCCAAAGACAATGTTATCCCAAACTTCACCCACGAAAGCAAAAGTAGCATGAACTCACTCTCTCACTTAATAAGCTTATCTAAGAAGGAAAAAGAGTAAGCTTAAGGAAGGCCAGGCGAATAGAGGGTAATTTTCCTCTCCCTAGCGGTTGAATAATTCCATACCGAACCGAGCTAACAGATTTGATAATAAGGCGTTGTTCGAAAAGAGGTTGGTGACAAAGAGAGGTTGATCGGTTGCTAATAGGACTAGGAGGAAGAAGAAAGACCCATTCTGGTAGCAAGCCTTTATGCTACACAATCCATTGGGGATTTTGTAAACCTGCTAATAGTAATAGCCGAGGAATGGCTCCACTTAGGCCTTGGGGAAGGAATTCCCAATCTTGGGGTTCAGACTGGAAATCAATCCTGATTCTTCTTAGGCTGAACCCGGCTAAATCAGATCCTTCGGTCCCCTAAAACTCAAGATTTTGATATACAGAAATGGCCATAGAATCGGGAGACTTCCAATCCAAAAACCTTGGCTTGCTTGGTTGGATTGCTTACAGAGATTCAGATACAAAGTCGCTTCGCTAGCAACGGGCCACTTGCTTTCTTCCTCTTCAGGACGGTAGTTCTTCCTTTCTTTCAAGCTTCTTAGCGTGAGTAGTACCGTCCCGCAATAGATCTCCCCCAGGCAGGATCAAAAGATGAGGGTTTGGTCTTTCTTCCCCTTATAGATTAGGGTCCCGCTCTTTTTTATCCAATCGCTTATAGCTTGTGAAGTCCCTACCCCTATTAGGCTTGCTGACTAGAGGACTAACGGGGCTTGAACCATACTGGCTAGCCCGAAGCTGACCTGGGCGCTTTCTTCTCTTGTTATAGGGGGAGTCTAAGTATATTGCCGGAAGCTCATTCCTCATCCCCGGAACACCTTCTCTCTACCAGGTAAAGAAGGTACAGCGGGTATCGCGCCTCAGCTGGGCATTAGCCGCAATGATTCCGAT